ATATATATAAATATGGATAACAAGACTTGAACTTGTAAAGTAAAAACTATTCCGTCCTAAGCGGAACCTGGTTACCAATTTCAGCATACCCATATATTATATACCCGTTTAGCCATATACCCGTGTTTTGCTCGAGATAAGATTTGAACTTACAACCTAATCAGCTTCAGTGATTCGCTCTACCAATTGAGCTTCTCAAGCCTTAATGTTTATGGAGTTATCAGGACTCGATCCTGAAATAACGATATGCAAAATCGCCGTTTTACCAGTTAAACTATAACCCCTTAATATATCCGAGAAACGATTCGAACGTTTACGACCTGCGTCACTCAAGCTTAAGTTGAGACTGTCTACCAATTCCAGCACTCGGACTATAAGACTAAAATGATTTGAACATTTACTCAAACCATCATGAGTGGTTCGCTTTACCGATTAAGCTATAGTCTTTTGCGGATTTAGGAGTTGCACCTAAAGCTTGTGGACATGAGCCACATATGTTTCTATTACAACAACCCGCATTTAACTTTATAACCATTTTAATTCAAAATCGTTTAGACTTTAAGAGATAGGCGATTTGAACACCTGACCTTTCGCGTGTAAAGCGACAGCTCTACCAACTGAGCTAATCTCTTTTATTTATTTAACCCAAGGGAGATTCGAACTCCCGCACTAACAGTGAAAATGTTATGTCTTAACCACTTGACCATTGGGTCTTTATTATAATTATACATACATATGTAAATATGTATTTAAAGCCTTATGCAAGTATCGCACTCACTTCTACCGATTACAAAACGGTTGCATTACTTTTATGCTAAAAAGGCTAAATAAAAAAAAATTTATGTGTAATTTTTAGTATATTAAATATTAGTACTTTATATCTAAAAATGTTACATTAGTACAACTAAAGCCTATGAATTATTATAATAATATATAATAATTATACTCGTAGTGTTCTTCTACGTTTAAAAGTATAATAAAGTTTGTTTCGCGTTTGAAATGCTTTCAACGCTTATCTTATATCGATGTAGCTTTCCTGCTATGCCTATAGGATCAAAAAGCTTTAGTATAAGCTCTCGATATATAAATATATATATATATATATATTTATATATACTATAAACAACAGGTAAACCATAGATCAACGTACCCAACTCCTTTCGTACGAAGGGGCTATCTCTAACCTACTTTGACTTCCTCTAGAAGATAGAAACCATACTGTCTCACGACGTATTAAACCCAGCTCATGTAGCTCTTTAATCGACGAACAGTCGAACCCTTCATGATTTCTACATGCACGAGGATGAGCTAAGCCGACATCGAGGTGCCAAACCGCGCACTCAATTTGTACTCTCTTGCGCAAATTAGCCTGTTCAATTTATGTTATCATAAAAGATTTTGCTTTTATTTCCATTTTTCTCAAAACGGTTCAGACTATTTCATCATCTTTATTAATTATTATTAAGAAAGGGAAAATTGAAAAAAATTTTTTTTTATATACTACTTATTCAACCTTTAACTCCAAAAGCTCCAACACGGGAAGTAGAATTTATCACAGAATGTTGAATATTAGGTTTATAGTTTTTTCTTATCATTGGTGTAGAACCACCCAAAACTGAAGAATAAATATTTTTTAATTGTCCTTTATGTTTAGTTCTACGTTGAGATCTTGTAGCTGTAAAACGTTTAGATAATCTACCTGCAACTTCTAATCTAATACCTGATATTTTTTTATATTTTATATTATTTAATATAATTTTATTCAGGTATTTTGTATTTGTTTTATCTTGTTGCATTAGATCATTTATTAAATTATTAGTATCAAAATTATTTATAGTAAAAAATTTTTTTGATTTTTTAATTAATTTAATTTTTTTAATTTTTGCATTATCTATTAAAAATTTAAGATATGCTGGTACTTTTCTTTTTCTTCTTATTTTTAATTCTAATGGTTGTGTTAAAATTTTACTATTAAAATTCAAATATTTTAAATTTATTATATTAAATTCAACATTTTTATTAAAAAATTTTTTTATTAAATTAATTAAACCTTGTAGATAAGAATTTTCAAATTTTGCCTTATTTATATAAATAATTTGTTTATAAAACAAATAATATTTTAACATTTTTAAACTTTTTTTTATAAATCTTTTATAAAAAATATTTTGTATTGAATGTATTTCTGAATTATATTTAGGTAAAACATTTATTAATTTTGTACTTTTTTGTTGTTGTAATATATTTAATCCTACAAATTTTATATATTTTAATCTTTTACTTAAAGAACTTTTTTTTAATAATTTATTATATTTGTTTTCTAATTTAATTAAATAATTAAGTTTTTGTCTATTATATACATATAATGTTATATTTACTTTATCATTAGTATGTTTAAATTCTCCATCACTAATAAATATTTTATTACTTGACATTTTTCTATATCTACGAAGTAACATTTTTTTCTTTTTCTTACTAAAGATTCTAATTCTAAATGATATGAATTAAAATATCCTTTAATTAATTTCATAACATATTTACTTTTAATAGAAATTAAACTTATAGTATTTTTATTATAAACATATATACTACTTTTTCAATTTCTTACTACAGGAATTATATCTTTATTATTATAAACTTTATAATTATCTAAAGATTTTTTATTATATGTATTATTTAATTTTGATTTTATAATATTTAACATAAATATAAATATTTAAATATTAATATAATTAATATAATTAATTATATAACATTAAAGCCTGGAAAAACCAAGTCTATTACATTATTATCATTTTTATAGCAATAATAATTTTTATACCAATAAAATTAATTAGATTATATATATTGTAACTAATAAAGATGTTGGGCATAAATTAAAAAAGGATTATTGTTAGCAATACTCACCTTTTAGTCGTTGAACGTCCTTATTTTGTTTTATCTTAACGATAACATTCGCTAAAAATAAGTTTCGCTTCAAATACACTTAAAAAAATATAAGCTGTTTTTGAAATTTACCCAATATATTACTAATATTTTTTAATATTAGGGGACTCACAGTCATAAATCCCTAGCGTAACTTTTTCTTTAATCCAAGACCTTTCCTTAATGCATCTTGTGATCATATGCCCCGCTTACGCGACTGATAGACTTGTAAGTCAAACAGTAAAGCAAGATTAAGCCATTAAACTTTTAAAGTATTAATAAGCATTATATTAATATAGGTAAAATACTATATTAATATAACAATAAAAACTTTTATATATTAAAGTTAAAAATACATCTATTTCCCACATAGTTAAAATCTTACTTAATATCAAACTATGTGAACTTAATCGAAGTATAAATGTATAATTATGATTATAATTATAGCAAATTAAAATATTTGTATATAAATATACAAATTTACAGAATTAACTTTGGATATACCCAGGTACTTTTTGTGGGATCTGTGCCCCGCATAAACTGCCTTACAATCATTAAAAGTATCTATAAGGATATAAATAAAGGTGTTTCATTATTATCTTTCAACTACCTTATACACTATAAATGATCCTGGTTTTTCACTCTTATAATTGCTAACAGTAAAGCTGCATAGGGTCTTCTCGTCTATCTAGAGGTAAACAGTATCTGCACTGCTATTCCAATTTCACTGAGACAATCATCGAGACAGCTGTTGTATCGTTAAATCATTCATGCTGGACCGCATTTAACGGCCAAGGTATTTCGCTACCTTAGGACCCTCATAGATAAGGCCGCCATTCATCAGGTTATTCTTCAAAACCTCAGTTATAAACCAAGCTATTTCCGTTTTCTTCCCAACATTGGGCAGACATCACACTCAATACTTTGATATTTTATCTTGCGAAGTGCTGTGTTTTTATTAAACAGTCGTACAACACTATTTTATGACTCCTATAAACATTAATTTAATTAATCATATCCCCTTAAAAATAAGGATGAGTATTTAGACCTTATAATGTCACGTAAATTTTGTTTAACTTACATACTCAAGTTTTTAATATGTCAAATCAATGAAAATGGCCCTCCTTATTCCGAAGGTACAGAGTAATTTTGCCGAGTTCCTTAATGATTGTTCTCTCAAACGCCTTTGTATACTCTACTTGCTTACTTGAGTTAGATTCTAGGTACGGTTATTATATAGACTTAATTTTTAATTTTAGTTTGTTTTCGTATAAAATATTCAATATAAAATAATAGTTATTTCATATTAAATAACATTTATAGTTATTTTTTATATATTTTAGTCTTATTATTTTATAAATAAATAACTTATTATTTTTTTTGTCCTAATTTTCTTTTATATAGAATTATTTTATCTATACAATATTAACTATATAAACATTTATATATATGTATATTCCTATTATTATAGTAAGTTATCATTAATAATAATAATAATAAATATATATATTATATAACAAGAATAAATAAAATATATACTATAATTATTACAATTATAATAAAATTATCAAAGACTAATAGTACTAATCGATATATATATATTTATTATATATAGTACACTTAAGTAATAAATTTTTTCCAGAACCTTTACTACTTTTAAAGGTTTTGCTATTCTTATTAAATTATTAAAATTTATCTAAATTAACTTCATCAAAATTATCCTTTGATCAATTTTCTTAGAAACCGATTTACGGTAGAATGCCATAAGCTTAAGGCGAGGCTAAATGCCTTTTTCGTTACTCATGTCAGCATTCTCTCTTGGATTTAATACAGTGGTATACTTCCTTAGGTGATTTAAGGATTACTGTTTTTTACACAGTAAATTGTATAACCTAACTAAAAAAAAAAATTATTATAGTCCTAATTATAAGCTAAAAAAAAATTTTTTCTAACTTATTATCTCTACAATATAAAACCATATATAGTTTTAATAATAAATTGTTAAAAAATTACGATAAAGAATTTTTATATTCTATAACTTGCTTATAAATTTATTATTAAATTTATTATTCTTTTTATAGCTATAATTACATTTATTAAAAATATAAAAATAAAATATTTTTATCCAATGTTCCGCTACCCCACATATTTATGTGTACAAGGTTTCGGTATACTATTTTAGATCCGTTAAATTTTCGGAGTTTTTCCCTATAAAAAAAAATTTTTTTTGATCAGTGCTCTGTTACGAGATCTTCAAAAAATGGCAGCTTCTAAGCCTATTTCCTGATTGTTTTTAAAATAATAACCTTTATTTCACTTAATAATAATTTTGGAACCTTAACTCTTGTTCTGGGCTGTTTCCCTTTAGACATACAACCTTATCGCACTATGTCCGATTATTTAACATTCATCTTTGCCCTTTCGAGTGCAAATACTCTCCGGTAAAGTCACTACAACCCCCCGATGTTAACAAATATCAATTTCAATTTCAATTTCCATAATATTGCTCGAGATCACAATTCTGTACCTGCTAAGATGTTAATTAAATTACCTACTTAAATAGGTTTCGCGGAAAACCAGCTATACTAGTCAGTTTTGTCTTTCACTAACTTACCACAGTTCCTCGGATATCTTTACAACGATAACCCGTTCGGGCATTTTAACCCTGACCATGGTAAGATCACTAGCCTTCGGGTCTAATTCTAGATACTTATTCATTTTCTCATAATTGGTTTATCTAAGCAAATACTAATCTAATACTCTAGAAGTACAATATAAATATTCTAAATTAAATCCTACATTTAATAGTGATTAATTACAAATTTTACCTCGCATTTAATCACTATAATAAATTTTATAAAGCAAATATAAAATTTATATGACTAATACAAAATTTAAACAGCTATTTATATTCCTTAAATAGAATATCCCGATCTTCAATGCTTGCATCTAAAATTAACTTGCTGACCCATTATGCAAAAGGTACGCTCTTATTATTTATTTAAAATTTAACTCGAGCTGCTTATAAAACTACTATTTCAGACTTTTCCCTCACGGTACTATTTCTCTATCGCGTATATATTTTCTTTAGTATTAGAGGAAGGTTCCCCTATATTCAAACAAATTTTTTTTCGTTTTACTTTTTTACAACATATGATTATACTTATACATACAAATATATATATATATATAAGTATATACACTTCTTGTTAATATTATATTTATATATACTATTGTTATTTAGAAGATACCAAATAACAATCTCGTTTGATTTATTTTCCTAAAGTTACTAAGATATTTCAATTCACTTTGGTTTTTTATAAGATTTTTCTGAGATCTCTACCCCAATGGGACTAGATGAATCTTTAAATATACAGCGAACCATCCATAATAGTTCCTTTTCATACGTATTTTGATTTATCAAATTATACGTCATTCATATTACCTATATTGTGGTATGATTTACCAGTTATATATACTCTTCAGGTTATTATGATTCGAACATAAAAAATCTTCAACCCAAATGAAGCGACCAGCCATCGGACACTAACCTGTAATTAAGATTATAATATAATTTTAATTTATATTTCTTACTAGAAATCAGAGAGTATATGATTCGAACATATGAAAGTTTTATCCTTAGCTAGACTCAAGCTAGCCGCCTTAAACCACTCAGCCAACTCTCTTTTTAGTACTTTTTTTTCTATATGGTTTTTTTGATTCTTCAGCGACTCGAACACTGAACATATCCTTATCAAGAATACACTTTACCAGTTAAGTTAAAGAATCGATTTCCTGTATAGAATATGCTCCTGTTATTAGTACTGTACATAACAGCCTTGCTATCGTATTGATAAAATAACATTCGTTCCACCCCACCTCCCTTATTATTATATATATATATATATATATATAAAATAAAATATCACTACATATTACCCTTTTTATGTCGAACATACACCCATTCTATACTATAAATAGAACCAAGAGCACTTAGATTTGAACTAAGAAATATAAGGTTGAAGCTTACAGTTTTACCTATTAAACTATGCTCTTCGGAAAAGAGATGAATCGAACATCTAAGTGAAAAAACACAATATTTAGCAAATATCTTACCCTACCAATAGCTACTTTTCCTCACCTTTAAAACATAATATATTATGTTTTAAAAATAAAAAACGAGTTAGACCGGTTTCGATCCGGCATCTATTTTCTCGACAAGAAAACCCTTTACCAATTAAGTTACTAACCCTACATATTTTTACGGCTAGTCGAAATCGAATCGACACGCTTTACTTGGAAGGTAAACAGTCTACCATTAACTTATAGCCATCATTATTTTAATTTATAAATTCATTATGACTAGCTGAATTCGAATCAGCACATCTTATATGGTAAATAAGCAGTCTACCGTTAACTTATAGTCATTATCACATTTTTTATAACTAAATATAAAAATTATTAATTTTAAGACTTATGGGATTTGAACCCATATTATAATGATTAAAAGTCACATGTTTTACCTTTAAACTAAAGTCTCTTAAATATAATTTTATAAAAAAAAATATATTAAATATATATATGTATATATTTAACTCTTTTAATATTTTAATAACCTCAATAATATACAGAAATATATAAGAAAAGTCATACAACGTCAACAAAGTGTCAGTATAATATACCTGATTCGTAACCAAGATGATGATGGTCTGTTAAATGGTATGCCACTAAACGTCATAATCCTACAGCTAAGAATGCTGTTCCTATAATAACGTGTAAACCGTGGAAACCTGTTCCAAAGTAGAAACATGATCCATATACACTATCAGAAATAGTGAAAGAAGATACTGTATACTCAACACCTTGAAAGAAAGTAAATATTATAGCTAATATTATTGTAACTACTGTTCCATATAAAGCTCCTTTTCTATTACCTTGGATTAATGAATGGTGAGCATATGTAATTGTTACACCTGAAGATAATAATATTATAGTATTTAATAAAGGTAATTCAAAAGGATTTACAGCTTGTATACCTAATGGTGGTCATTGTGCTCCTAATTCCACACTAGGTGATATGGCACTGTGAAAGAATGCTCAGAAAATAGCTAAAAAGAAGAAAACTTCAGAAATAATGAATAAACCTACACCTAAATTTAATCCTTTTTGAACTGCATTAGTGTGATTACCTAAGTAAGTACCTTCTGATATAATATCTCTAAATCATAAAGACATAACATAAATTACGTTAAACACAGCTAAAGGTACTAAATATTCAAATCCTTGGAATCCGTGCATAAATAAAACTGTTGCTGTTGTTAATACAAATAATGACACACTAGTAAATAATGGTCATGGTGAAGGTGACACTAAATGAAAAGGATGATTTTGAAAATTTCTTTTTGATTTATAAATCATATTTTTAATTTTTAATTAAGTGTTTAAATTTTTCATTATTTAACTATTTTTGTTTTATTGTAATTACAATTGCTCCTACCATACCTAATAATAATATTATAGAACTTATGATTAATCACATAGAATAACTAGTATACATTATATTACCTATACTAGCTATATGTGTTGGTTCTATAAGTGTACTGTCTCAACCTTTACTACTTACATAACCAATTTGTTGTTTTAAATCTACTATATTAAAAAACTCATTTTCTAATTGTACATTGTATACTTCGGAAAATGAATTTGATAAATAAGAAATTATAGTGTTATCTGTTAAATTTGAAGGTAATACTTGTCCTATTATATAATAGAAAAGTAAAACTGTTAAAACAGCTAAAGGTATATCATTATTAGTTTCACTTAAGAGTTCAGAAATTCTAATATTAATTAACATTAATATGAAAAGAAATAAAATTGAAACAGCACCTACATAAACTAGTATATAAGCTAATCCTATAAAATTATACCCTACTAAAATTAATAAACCTGCAATATTAACAAATAAACCTATTAAAAACAATACTGATACTACTGGATTTCTACTTACTATTGTTAATATACCTAAGAATATTGAAACTAAATAAATAATATCAACAAATTCTATTTTAAATCCGTTAGTTAAATAATCATTTAATAAAAATATATTATTCATAGATAAAAAAATTAAATCTATCACCATATTATACAAACAATAAAATATCAAGATAGAATTAGAAAAAATAATCTAATTAGGAAGAAAAGGAATCGAACCTTCGATAGCCTATAGCTATTGAGTTTACAGCTCAACCCGAAAACCAACAAACGGACCCTTCCTTAATAAAAAAAAAAAAAATACCATATTAATTTTTTTTATAATATATTAATATATTAATATTTAATTTTTTTTTTATGGCATTTTAATTTTATTATTTTTTTTTTGTTAATTTTTATACTCCCCGTGCAATTTCCATTACACGAACCTTATTTCGACTTAACACCAATTAAAGTTTTGCACACGAAAACATTCCTGCATATTAATATACCTAAATAAATATATAAAATATATACAGAATAAGTTAAACTTGATGCATCTTCTTCTTTCAGCGCCTGACGAGTGGTTAGTACCTAACTGATGAAAAGTTCACCGTGCCGTAGGTGATACACGATTACTAGTAATTCCTTATTCATATAGTCGAGTTACAGACTATAATCCATATTATATCCTTTTTTGGGGATTAGCTCCTTTTCACAATATCGCATCCCATTGTAAAGGCGTATGTGGCACGTCTATAGCCCACAGCATTAAGGCCATAATGACTTGTCTTAATCCCTATTATCTAGTCCAATATATTAGAGAACCACTTTATACAAATAAATAAAGCGAGGGTTTTCGTTAATTAAAGGAATTAACCAGATCTCACGACATTAACTAAAGACAGCCATGCAGCGCTTGTAACAATTTTTTATAAAAAGATATACAAGCTGTGGTAAGGTTTTTCGCGGGTCATCGAATTAAATAACATACTTCACTACTGGTTTCAGAAACGGTCTAATGATTTCAGTTTATATGTTGCCATAGTACTCTTGAGGTGGAATGCTTACACTTTCGTTTATACATTAAACTATTATCTAATATATAGCACTCATCATTGTCTGCTAGGACTAATAGGGTCTCTAATCCTTTTCGCTACCCCAGCCTTCGTCTCTCAACGTCAGTTATTAGATAGAAGGTTGCCTTCGCCTTCATCAGTCTCTCTGTTATCTTAGAATTATAACTCTACTTCAGAAATTCTTCCTTCTCATATATAACTCTAGTAAACAAGTACTCATTTTTAGAGCTTAATTTACCGTCTAGATACCCTTTAAACCCAATAAAGATAACTAACACTAGCCTCCTACGTATTACCGCGACTGCTGGCACGTAGTTTGGTCAAGACTTATAAATAGATTATGTCATTATATAAAACCTATTTAGAATTTTATGCGAGTTAATCGCTATTGTATTTTATAAATACATTTTCATTCTTCCAAGTTACTGGTTCAGCCTTTCGGCCATTGACCAATATTCCTCACTGCTGTACAAAAAGCATTGGGTTTTTTTCATTCCCAATGTGGTCGATCAACCTCCCAGTTACGACTACGGTTTTGCTAGAAAAGTCATTACCTTTCCTACTACTTACCCGAATAACGATTAACATCTAAAAGCGGATTATTTTCCTTTAATATATAAATTATTAATTTAATAATATATTAATATATTATAATAATCCATTGTATAAATAATGGTTTAGCACTATTTATATATTATAATATATTATTACTAAATAAACTTATACTTTTATAAGAGGATTTTGCCTCTTGCTTAAAGGTAGTCAAAATTATATTTACTCACCTGTTCACCACTACTATTTATTTTTTTAACTAAATAGTCGTACGATTAGCATGTGTCAAGTACTTGGATAGTGTTCAATTAGAGCCATCATCAAACTCTTTATTTTATATTATGTTATATTATGTTATTCATAATACCTATATTGTGTTATATATGGCATAATTTTTTTCATAACTTACGTTATTCTAAAAAAAAGATATAATTAAGCCAGTTTCTGTTTAATTTTTATAATTCTAAATTAAAACTAAGCACAGGATTAATGTTCGCAATCATATTTATTAATTTTTAGTTTCTGTTTAAATCCTTATATTATTACAATGCTTAAATTATTTAAACATATATGCATAACAAGTATTGGACTTTCCTACTTATTTAAAATTTTATATCTTTTTTGTGGTAAATATAATATATTGAAATAAATGAAAACTATATTATTTTCATAGTAATAAATTACAAATATTATAATTTTTTAATTAAAAATTTAATATTTAATTATAAATATGTATTTGATATACTTTAGATTTAGATATTTAACTATTTTTTTTTAGTTTTAATAATAATTAGTGTAAATCTAAACCATCTTTAATATAAGAACAAGCTAAAACAACAAAAACTTGAGCTTGAATAAATGCTATAGCTAATTCCAATCCTGAGAATGCTATAATAAATGCTAAAGGTACTAAACCTAAGAAGAAGAATAAAATACCACTAGTCATAATATTATAAGTAAATCCACTTAAAATACTTAAAAGCATGTGACCACTCAAAATATTTGCAGCTAGTCTTAATCCTAATGATACATTTCTAGATAAGTATGAGATAAATTCTATTAAAACTAATAAAGGTAATAAAACTAAAGGACAACCTGAAGGTACAAACAATGAGAAAAAACTTTAATCCATGTCTTTGAAAACCTAATATTGTTGCACCTAAAACTACAGTAAAACTAATTGAAAAAGTTAAAATGAAATGTGATGTTGATGCAAAACTGTATGGTACTAAACCTATTAAATTATTTACTAGTATAAATATGAATAATACATACATAAAAGGAAAAAACATTTGTCCCTTATTAGGATTAATTTGATTTATTACTATACCGTGTACTGTAGCATATATACTTTCTTGACTTATTGATCAGTTGTTTGCTATTATTTTATTATTTGTTCCTAATAAGCTATATGTTAATATTAAAAAAATACTTATAGATATATATAAACCTATGTTTGTTAATGATAAGTGTAAATTACCTAATAAGTTGGCGTTAAAAGAAAATAAATCTCTAACTTCAAATTGGTCTAATGGACTTAATACAAAATCTAAATGACGCATATAATTATTTGTTAATAATATATATAAATACTAACTTAAAGTTTTCAAAAAGAAACTCAATATTGAGATTTTAATAATAATTATAATTATTATTAATTTAGCTATAAAGATAAAATATCTTTTTACTATAAAATTATATATTTATTATAATTTATTTATATAAATACGTGAAATAAAAGTACGTACAAATTTAGGTAAAATAAATTTAGTAAATGCATATATTAATACTGTTAATATTACAAAAGCAAATACTACTTGATTTACAAAAAAGAAAGGTACTAATTGTGGCATATCAAAAATATTAATTTAATTGTTTTGATAATTTCTTAATTTTTATCATAACTCTAAAAGATTTAAGGATAAAAAAAATTCATAAAAAATAGCCCTTAAGATGAATCGAACATCTATCAAAATATTAACAGTATCCCGCTCTACCATTGAGCTATAAGAGCTATAATAATAAAAATTCTAAAATTTTATTACAATTCTTACCTAAGATTCGAACTCAGATCAAAATATTAGAAGTATTCTGCTCTACCATTGAGCTAGTAAGAATAATAGTATATTTATATAATTATATACTATTAATAATTTATTATTAGTATTATATTTTAATTTATATTGTATATTAAAGAAGAAACTGAATAATGTAAACCGTCTAAAATAGGAGATGGATATAAACCAAATAATACTGTAAATATTACAAATATTAACAACATTATAAACTCTCTTCTAGTTACATCTCCAATATTTTCTACAAAGTAAACAGAGTAAGAACCACCAAAAGCTATTCTATTATACATAAATATAGTATAAGCTGCAGATAATACAATAGAAGTACTAGCTAATACACCTAATATAGGCATTCTTTCAAATGCACCGTACAATGACATAAATTCACCTAAGAAATTTAATGTTAAAGGTGTACCACTATTACCTAAAGATAATATAAAAAATAATACAGAGAATATAGGCATAATCTGAGCCATTCCTCTGTAGTATGTAATTAATCTAGTAGAAGATCTATCATATAATATACCTCCAGCACAAATAAATAATCCTGGAGATACAAAACCGTGAGCTAAACCTAAAACTATTGCACCCTCAATACCCTGTATTGTATTACTAAAAGCACCTATTAAATAAACAGCTGCGTGAGATACCGAAGAATAAGCTATAAGTTCTTTAATATCTATTGTTCTTAATGTACTAAAACTTGCATAAATTATAGTTATTACACCTATAACATATATTATATATGTATAATTTATAGAAGCTTTTGGTAAAAGTGGTAATATTAATCTAAATATTCCATATAGACTTAATTTTAATACTATTCCTGCTAATATAATACTTCCTGATAAAGGTGATTCAACGTGAGCTTTTAATAATCAAGTATTTAAAAAAATTACTGGTGTTTTTACAGCAAAAGCTATAAATATACCATAAAATAAAAATAATTGTGTTATATAGCTAAAATTTGCCTTTGATAATGCATCAAAATCTGTTGTACCCATTATTGAAGACATTACTATTATAGATAATAGCATAAACAATGATCCCAATAGAGTATATAAAAATAAATAAAAACTAGCTCTTACTTTATTACTTGAACCAAATAATCCTATTAATAAGAATAAAGGTGGTAATATACTTTCAAAAAAAATATAAAATAATAAAACATCTAATACTAAGAATACAGCTAACAATAATGTTTCTAATAATAACATTATTACTGCAAAAGATAAAACATTTTGAGATTGTATTGAGTTTCAATTTGATAGTATTGCTATAGGCATTATTATAGTTGTTAATAATACAAAATATATAGATAAACCATCTACACCTAAATATATATCAAAATAACTTATTTGATAATGTTCCTCAATAAATTGAAATTGTTTACTACTAAAATCAAAAAGTATAAACATAATTAACGAAACAACTAAATTTATTATTGATGTAGTTAAGGCTATAGATTTTATCTTTATATTATTTATTAATGATAAACCATAATTTGCCTCTATTGTTACAATACTTATTCCTATTAACGGTATTAATAATAATAATAAAGACATAAATATTTAATAATAATATTTTTTTTATTTTCTACTTATTAAATATATAAATATATTTAGTTACACCTTATGTATGCCATAAAGATAGTTATATTATTAAATAATATTATATATATATATATATTATATAAATTAATATGTATTATTCAATAATACTATATTGTATTATAGTTATACAATATTATAATAAATATACATAATAAGACTGTATATACTTATTATCTATTTGTTTTATTATAATCATTTATTAATTTTTCTATATTATTTCCATAAATTTCAACAAATCTAGCATAACGAGTTGCCACATTAGGTATTTCACCTGGACGATCAAAAGACGGATTATTTCAAAAAGATGAATCAATATTACTAATATCAAAAGTTGTATTTGTATTTGATGTTTTATTCGTATTTGTATTTGTATTTCTATTTGAGGGTCTATTAGATCCTGTTCTATTACTATTTTCATTTTCATTTTCCTCATTTAATATTCTTCCTAAGCCCATAAGATTTCTAATATCTTCAGGATCACCACCATCACCTGATGTTCCCCCGTCATTATTACCACCTTTATTATTATTAGGTAAACCTCCAGATATTTTTACTAAAAAACAATCAATAATATTACTTATTGATTGTTCAATTAGGTATATTCCAATTAATAATAAAATAATTCCTATTATTATTAATAATATTGTGGTGGTTTTACTATATAAATCTTTATTAATATAAGTATATAATAATAATGTAAGACCTAAATAAACAAAAATTAAACCTAGTATAAAATAAGTAAATACTAATAAAATAGGTGAATTATTGTGTATTTGAATATACATAAGACTAACTATAATAAATGTAATACTTATTAATTTATATAAAAAAATTATTTATTAATTCATTATAAAAATTTTCTAAATTATTTAATAAATTACTTGTAATATATATTATGGAATTGTCTCTAACTCATATATAAGTAGAAATAATTCTAGGTTTTACTAAGAAATATGTAAATAAATAATACAACATGTATTCAGGATCTAAATCAAATATTTTATTTATAATAAATCAAAAAGCTATTAAATTAATAAATTCCATTATTATATCTATCTTTACAAAGGCCAACTTAAAGATAGATGTGCATGTGTTGAATGCGTATACTATTTTAGTTATAACAAATAAAATGGATAAAAATAAGACAAAGTAAAACATTGAATATAATGTTAGAACTATAAAATAGTAGAAGGCAACACATCCAACGCTGATAATACCAAAGGGTACAAAAAAATTAACGATATTACTAAAGGTAATAATACAATTCAACAAACTGACATTAATTGATCAAAACGTATTCTAGGAAAAGAAGCTCTAGTTCAAATAAATACAAATATTAATAAAGCAGTTTTAAATGCTAAATTTAAAGGAGAAGAAGACATATCCATATACAAAATATTTAATCATAAATAATCTATATTAAATAAAGAATTTAAATAATTTATTAAATTATCTACAGGTAAAATAAATAAATAACCACCTAAAAATAAAATACTATTTAAAACACAAATTAAAACTATACTACCATATTCAGCTAAAAAAAAGAAAACAAAAATACTAGCAGAATGTTCTGTCATAAAACCACTAACTAGTTCTGATTCTGCTTCTGCTAAATCCAAAAGGAGCTCTATTTGTTTCTGCTATAGAACCTATAAAAAATATTATAAATAAAGGAAATAAAGGTAATAAGAAATACACTACTCTTTGTGATTCTACAAGAGTAATTATATTTAAACTACCTGTTAATAATATAGTTAATATAATTACAGAACTTAATATTAATTCGTAACTAATTAATTGAGCTGTACTTCTTAATGAACCTAAAAACGCATATTTAGAATTAGCAGATCAACCAGCTAATAATATTCCATATGTAGCTAAAGAAGAAACAGCTAACATATATAATATACCTAAATTATAATCTGACACAAATAAACCAGAACCAAAAGGAACAACTAAATAACCTAATAAAGAAAAAATTAATGTTATTATAGGACCAAGGAAAAATAGAATTATATTGGCTTGTGTTGGTGCAACATACTCTTTTAATAATAATTTTAAAGCATCAGCAAATGCTTGTAATAAACCGTAATAACCTACTGCATTAGGACCTAATCTTCTTTGCATACTGGCCATAGTTTTCCTCTCAGCTATAGTAACAAAAGCAACCGAAAGTAATACAGGGACTATTAGCAATAATCCTTGTATAACCGAAATGACATTTTCCATTCATTAAATTATTAATAATTAGAATATATTATTTATATAATTTAATTTTTTTACAACTTGCAGTTTTTTCAATTATATAAACATATATTAATTAAGGTACTCATTAATACTTATATAAATATTTATATAGTATCATGTATTTATTTTAATATTATTAAAATGAAAAAAAAAATTTTTTAGTTTTAATAACTATACTAGTTATTAATTAAATATAATACAAATATATATTTGTATTATATCTATATTGTAATATATTTATAATATATCTTATATACAGTAGATTATTTTTATACTTTAGATAAGTAAAGGAGTTCGGGGAACTCGAATCCCTTTATTTCGATTTGCAATCGAAACGCAGAACCTTCTACTCAAACTCCAACATTATCATAGTTATGTATAAATTAAATACAAAATCATAATAAAATTATTTATTTATTATTTTTTAGTTGCTAATTCTACTAAACTATTTTCTATAATACTTACCACAGGTACTATTATAAAGAAATGTGCAAAATATAAAACAGTTGATATTTGTCCAAACTCAATAAATGGTGTTTCAACGTGTTTTGCACCTATTTGCATTAATACTAAAAAGTTTGCTACAAAAATAAAGAATGCTATTTTACTTAAAGGTCTAAATTGCACTCCTCTTAATTTAGATAAATCAGTTACAGGCATAACCATTAAAGCTAATATAGCTGCAAACATAGCAATAACACCTAATAATTTATTAGGTATAGATCTTAAAATTGCATAAAAAGGTAGTAAATATCATTCTGGTACAATAGCAGGTGGTGTTTGCATTGGATTAGCCATTACATAATTTTCACTATCTCCTAATGCATTAGGCATAAAGAAAACAAATATAGATAATACTATAAAGAAAATAAATATAGTAACTAAATCTTTAAACACAAAATAAGGAGCAAAAGGTAATCTATCATAATTTCCTGAAATACCTAAAGGATTACCAGATCCTACTGTATCGTGGTAAGCTATTAAATGCATCATTACTAACGCAGCTAATACAAAAGGTAATAAAAAGTGTAAAGCAAAGAATCTATTTAATGTAGCATTATTAACAGAAAAACCTCCTCATATAAATTCAACTATATCTTGACCTATTCAAGGTATAGCACTCATAAGATTAGTAATAACTGTTGCTCCTCATAAACTCATTTGACCATAAGGTAATACATAACCTAAGAAAGCTGTAGCCATCATTATAATAAGTATTACTGTACCTATAGCTCATGTTAAAGTTCTAGGTGATTTGTAAGATCCGTAATATAAACCTCTACCTATGTGTAAGTACACTAAAAAGAAAAAGGCTGAAGCTGTATTAGAGTGTAAATAACGTACTAATCAACCATTATTAACATCTCTCATAATATGCTCTACAGAATTAAATGCTTCTAATACACTAGGTGTATAGTGCATAGCTAATGTAACACCTGTTACTATTTGTATAATTAAACATAAACCTAATAATGATCCAAAATTTCACAAGTAACTTATATTAGCTGGTGTTGGTGCATCGATTAAATATGCATTCAATATCCTTAATAAAGGATGACTTTTTAAAATTCTCATTTTTTTTTTGTTAATTTATTTATTTAATTTTTATTTATTAATTTATATATATTATTTGTATATAATATATACATAAATATATATATATATATATATATATATATTTATATTTAATTTAATTATTTAGATTATTATTTTCATTTAATATATTTATAAAATTATTTTTTTTTTAAATACCATTTGGTACAAATAATACAATAGCTAATAAATTAGACATATGTAATCATTCGTTAGGCATAAGCATAAATAAAAGAATAATTAAAGTTAATATAGAAATGGTTATAGTTAAAGAACTAGATAAAGCAAATTTAGAGTCAAAATATATTTTATTAATTGCTTTGTTGTTTTGTAATACTAAAGCAGGTATTCTTAAATCTTTTAAATTACTAAAATAAGAATAAGAATGACCATCGAAGAACATTGTTTTAACAATAAATAAGTAATAAACAGCACTGATTACACTAGTTAAAACTCCTATAAGTGTTAAAAAAATAAATCCTTCTTGTAAAGCAGCAGAGAATACCATCTGTTTTGCAAAAAACCCCATTAAAGGCGGAATTCCTGCAAATGAAAATAAAGTAATAGATAAACTTAAAGCTAAAAAACTATTAATATGGAAATATCCTTTAAGCTGACTTATAAGCTGTATTGGAGAATTATTTTTATCTATTAAATTAGTATGATTTATATTTTTATCATTATAGGCATATAAGCTATAACCTATAGCCACTAATAAAATAAAGGCATTTAAATTAGATAAACTATATTGAACTAAATAAAAAATAAATGATTGTATAGATTCTATACTATTTATAGTTAATGCTAATAACATAAAACCTAAATGAGATATAGTACTATAAGCAAATAATCTTTTAATTCTATATTGAGTTAAACCTAATACAGTACCGATAATTAAAGATAATAATGAACTTATTAATAAACTTGTTGTTCAAGTATATTGTGTTGTAATATAAATACTATTAGTATAATGAACTAATTGTAATAATAATATTAAAATTGATATTTTTGCAATTATTGCTACAAAAGTAGTAACTATTGTAGGAATACCATCATAAACATCCGGAGATCAAAAATGAAATGGTGCAGCTGAAATTTTAAATAAAAATCCTATAGATATTAATAATAAGCAATAAGGTATATATGTTATTATATCTTGTTCATTTAATATACCAGCTAAATTATTTATAACATAAAAACTATCTAAATATGTAACACCTAAATTAGCATATATTAATGCAATTCCTAATAAAATAAAACAAGATGATAACCCACCCAACAAGAAATAAGTTAAACCTGCAGAAGTAGAAGACTCAGAATTTCTGTACATAGTACATAATAAATATAAACCATAACTTTGTAATTCAATAGATAAAAAAATAGATACTAAATCACTACTAGATATTAATAATATACTTCCTGTTATAATAAATAATAACATTAATGTGTATTCTAATATTGTATATTGTTCTCCTTTTTTTAATATTATATTAGAAACAGCCATATTTTTAACAAATTGTAATTTTGTAAATAATAATTTGTATATACTCATATACTCACTAGATATAAGTTTTCTAGGATAAAATCCTGTCATATTCAATATTAATAAACTTATAATAAATATTAATATATGAAATGATTGTGTTATAGAAGATGTAAAAAATAAACCACCAAATAACCCAATACCATTATCTAAATATGTTATAAATAAATTATTATAAGATAAATAGATACAATAGAACAATATTATTATACCTGTTCTAGCGTATAATATTGCTGTATCACGTCTAGAAGACAAAGCATTAGATAATAATAAACAGAATATTGAGGATAAAAGCATATCCAAAAAAAAAAGATAAATTTAAATAAATAAATTAAATAATATAAAAATATATTATTTAGTAGATGATAAATTATTATTTAATAAAGCAAATAGAGTAAATACTACTAATATTAATAAATTATTATCATTATATGAAAAATATAATAGAGAAATATAGAAAATTAAACCTATTAATATGTATAAAGCATAAGTAGTTATAACACCAGTACTTAATTTATTTAAGCTATTACTTAAAGATAATAATCCTTTTTCTAAACCATAAGGCCCTAATAATTCTACAGAACCTTTATCAAGACTTTTAGTAGTTTGACCTCCTAATTTAAGAACACCTTCTACAATATATTTATTATAGAACAATTCTATATAGAATCTTTGGTTAAAAAAACTAAAAATATTATAACCTAATTTTGTATATTTAAAGTTAATAAGTAATTTAGGTAAAAATTCAGATAATAATACTGAAATTATACTTAATGAAACAGTAAATATAAATGGTAATAATTTAAAGAATGTAGGAACAGCAAATTCAGTGTCTAACATAATTTCATGGCTAGGATGAATAAATAAACTATTATCAGCAAAGAAACCAGTACCTAAACCTATAAATATATCTTTAGTTAAATAACCAAAAAAAATAGAAAATATAGATAAAATTATCAAAGGAATAGTTAAAAATAAATCACCTTCATGAGCATGTTTGTAACTAACTAAAGGACCATTAGGATTAGCTAAGAATGTTAAATATAAAACTTTAGCCGAGTAAAGTGTAGTAAACATTGCACCTATAGTAGCTACAAAATAAACTATTGTACCAGATAAGTAGAATTGTCCATAAGAAGATTCAAGAATAAAATCTTTAGAATAGAATCCTGTCATAAAAGGTACAGCTACTAAACTCAATGAGGCTATTAACATAACTGAATAAGTTAAAGGTAAAAATTCTCTTAAACCACCATATTTTCTAAAATCTTGATTATCAGCTACTGCGTGTATAACTGAACCAGCCCCTAAGAATAATAATGCTTTATAAAAAGCATGATTTACTAAATGGAATAATGCTAAGTTATAACTAGATAAACCTATAGCTATAACCATCATACCTAATTGACTCATAGTAGAATAAGCTATAACTTTTTTAATATCTTGTTGAAATAAACCAATTAAAGAACTAAATACTGTAGTTATAGCACCTAATCATAAACAAAGTACTAATACTGTTGAACTATATTCTATTAAAGGTGATGATCTCATTAATAAATACACACCAGCAGTAACCATAGTAGCAGCGTGAATTAAAGCAGATACAGGTGTAGGACCTTCCATAGCTTGAGGTAATCAAATGTGTAAACCTACCTGAGAACTTTTAGCTGTAGCACCTATAAGTAAACAAATACCTATTATAGTTATTATATTCTCATTATAATATGGTGCTAAAGCAAACACAGTACTATAATCAATATTTCCAAAAGATCATAATATAGCAAACATACCTACAGTTAATAAACAATCACCAACTCTATTCGTTAATAAAGCAGATAAAGAACTTTGATTTGCTGCTATTCTAGTAAATCAGAAATTTACTAAAAGGTATGAACAAACTCCAACACCTTCTCAACCTACAAACATTATTAAATAATTATTTCCTGTTACAAGTATAATCATCATAAAAGTGAATAAACTTAAATAACTAAAAAATCTTTGATTATGTGGATCGTGACTCATATAACTTATAGAATATATATGTACTAAACTAGATACTATTAATACAGGTATCAACATAGATACTGTTAATGAATCAAATCTAAAGTTTCATAACACATATAATGATTCTACATCTACTCACCTTGCTACATTTATTGTTACAGGTATATTATTAAATCCTACTTCAAAAAAAGCTACTATTGCCAGAAGTGTTGTAGTTATTACTGAAGTACATGTTATTAGATGTGCTCCATTTACACCTACTTTTCTTCCAAAAAAACCTGAAACTATTGAACCTAATAAAGGTAAAATTATCAAAGTTAAGTACATTATTTATATTGTATTGATATACTTCCTCTTAATCTATAATATGCTACTAATATACCTAAACCTATTGCAGATTCTGCCCCTGCTATTGTTAAAATATAAACAGCAAAAGTTTGTCCTAAAATATCATCAAAACTAAGTGAGCTAATTAATATTAAAAATGTTACAGATAATAACATAATTTCAATTGAAATTAACATTAGTATAATATTTTTTCTATTTAAAACAAATCCTAATATTCCTATAAGAAATAAAAATATTGAAAAATTCATTATATAAGTATAATTTTATTTGATTTATCTATACTACATGTAAATATATATATATATATTATAATATATCAATATACTATTATAAACGTGTATAAGAGTTGAACTTATATTTACGTGTCCGTAGCACGTCATTCTACCATTAAATTAACACGTTTTCATCAATATATTATATTATATTAATGTATTGATATATAATTGATTTTTTTGAAACCATATTAAACTTAATTACTTTAACCGTAAGGTATACTATAGTATATAACTCTAAAAATTATCTATTATTAGAGTTATCACCATTTATTTGAGGATCACCATCCTCAAGGTGCCCATTAGGCATATCCTCTACTGGGGACATAGGACGAGGGCTTTCTGTTAAACCCTCCCCTAATATTGTACCGTCATTATCTTCAGTAGAGGTTGGAGACAGAGGACGGGGGCTTTCGGTAATACCTTGCCCTAATATACTATCTCTTTCTGGATTTTGAGGGGTAGCTTGTCCTATACCATTTGGAGTTCCTGTATTTGATTCTATTGGCCCATTACCATTAGAACCACCAGAATCTTGATTATTAATATAATCTCCATTAATACCAGAATCACTATCAATATCCGTAGGAGATGATAAAAGTATATACATATTTTCGCTATTAAATTCTAATAAATTTAATATTGTAAGCCCTGTGAAAAATAATAATTTGAGCATTCAAATTATAATATTTAAATTGTTAAAAATAAAAGTCATATTTGTTCGTTATAATTAAAATTTTCGTGTTATTCTTATTTAATACTTCTCAAGAATTATTATTATTTATATTAAAGAATATCCATTTTGATATTATAACCTGGATCTAGTTATAATATCATTTTCTAGATATAGTTCTAGAATCATTTATTTTTTTATATTCCGCTATTAATGAATTAATTTTATTTTTTCTAAAACCTTCAAAATGTTCTTTATAGTGATTAACATAGAAATATTTTGGTTGAACTGAATAACCTAATCTTATTTCATTACGATGAAATTCAATAAATTTCATAACTGTTGGTCTATCGTAAATTACTATATTAGTAGCATCAGGAAATGTTATTTTACAGTAATGATCCCTTCTATCTGCACTTTCACATACATAAGTGAAACGTAAACCATCCTCATCATAAACACGTCTAGTATTCGAACCTAAACCCTTAGGATCATTAGTATGAAAACATTCTGGATGTATAGATCTATTTTTTTCTGCATCAAAATAACAGAATTTGGGACCCTTAGGTGGTAATCTTTCTAACATACCTTGCTTTAAAGGACGACCTCGTTTTTTTGGCGCAGATTCTTCATTATCTTCTCTTCTCCTTTTAGAATTTTCTACTTCAAATAAAGGCTCAGATCCTGTAAATTTAGGATCAGGTGGACCACCATTACCCCCACTTGAAAAACCTGGATTACGAGAACTACCTTGACCAGCTGAACCTCATCTATTTATATTTAAACAACATTCATCATTAAACTCAAAAACATAATTAATAGAAAAACTATTAAGTAATTCAAGAAAAAATAATCCATTATTTGTTATAGCGCAATAAGTAAAAAATAACCCTATTATTACCCTATATATAAATAATAATCTATAGGGTAAATTAGGTTCTAGATATATCTCTTTATAGTAAATATATTTAAAAAAATTTTTATTTATGCTAAATTTTGTCATTACCATTTTATATTAAAATTATAGTATATATTATTAATTAACCTTCCATTTGGTCTCTTAATCACAGTAAGAAATCTTTAATAGATACAGATTGTATAGCTATAGGCATAGAACTATGAAGTATTCCACAGATCTCTGAACATTGTCCAAAGAATGTTCCAGGACGATTTATATAAACAGAAGCTTGATTTAATCTACCTGGATATGCATCAGCTTTAATACCTAAAGATGGACAAGCATAAGAATGTATAACATCCGCAGATGAAATTACAAATCTTGTGTGAGTTAATTCAGGTATAATAACTCTGTTATCTACTTCTAACATTCTGAATTGACCTTCTTCTAAGTCACTTTCAGGAACTATATAAGAATCAAACTCTATAAACTCATCCTCTTCGTTAGTAAAATCTGGGTATTGATAACTTCAATATCATTGATGACCTTCAGCATAAACTACTAAAGAAGGATCCATTACCTCGTCCATTAAATATAATAATTTAAATGAAGGAAAAGCTATCAATATTAATATAAATGCTGGTGTTACAGTTCAAATCAACTCTATTAAAGTTCCATGATTCATATATTTATGTGCTATAGGTGATTTTTTAGCTAAAAAATTCCTTATTATTGTTATAATCATTCATGTAACTGTAAATAAAATAATAGCTAAATAAAACATAATATTGTTATGTAATTCTTCTATACCTTCCATTTGAGGTGAAGCACTATCTTGAAAAAATAAACCCCATGGTGTTGGAGCATCCATTTGTATATTTCATACATTATAATTTACAAAAAACATAATTATCTATCTATTCTAATTTATCTTAGTATTTTTTTTTCTTATTTAATATAAATCATAATTATTATTTGTATATTAAAGAGTAACCATTTCATGATTTGATATATAAATTATAAACCTGTCTACTTTCTATTTTTAAAGCATTTTTTCCTAGTTCAAATGCAAAACCTAAAGTTAACACAAGAAAAAATACTAACATTATCGATAAACCATATATTCCATTAGTATAAGAACTTACTGCATAAGGATAAATTAATAAAATTTCTAAATCAAATAATAGAAACAATAAAGCAAAAATAAAAAAAGATATACTAAATTGTGTTCTATTTTGACCTAAAAAAGAATGAAAACCACATTCAAAAGCACTATCTTTTTCTTGGTATGAATTATGCGGTGAAAGTATTAAATTTACTGCTAGTAATATTATAGCTAACACAGGTATTAAAAATAAAAAAAAAGTCGTTGTTGTCATTGTAAAAAAAAAATTTTTTAATTCAAAAAAAAATATAGATATATAATTTATTTGATGATGTATTTTGTTTAATTGATTTTTATTAACTTATTTATACATATAAGAAATTTATCTTCAAAGTAATTATTAAAATTATTACTAAAATTATTACAGTATTTAACTAAACATAGCTTAATTATGCAACATATAATAACAAAAAAGCCATCATTAAAGCAAATAATCCTGTTGCTTCTGCAAAAGCAAAACCTAATATAGCATATGAAAACAACTGTCCTCTTAATGATGGATTTCTAGCTACACCTAGTATCAATGCCCCAAAAACAACACCTATACCTACTCCTGCACCTATTAAACCTGTTGTAGCTAAACCTGTTCCAATTATTCTTGCTGCTTGAATCATAATTATATCATAATATATATGATACAAATCCTAAATATAAAAAATATTTTTCTATATATTATTATTCCTACCTCACCTACCCTAACCCTACGACCTCCCAATGTTTATCCCACCAACCTACCCATTTTTTTTCTCCAACCTACAAACAGAAATTTTTATGTTCCTGTAGTATAATTTGTATTAATTATACCTATATTGTGTTATACATTATCATTTTAACATACCATAACCCGTTATTATGATTGTAACGGTAAACTAGCAAAAGCATGAGGTTTAGGTGGACTAGTTAAACATCACTCTAAAGAACTATTATTTCTAGTAAAGTATACTTGGAATGTATCACTGAATAATTGTGGAGTTAATCAAGGATATCTTGATACAGCCTTACCTTCTGTTAATTGTTTATAAATAATAGTTAAGAAATATCATGTAGCTACAACACTAATAATAGAACCTATACTACTAATTAAATTTCAACCATAGAAAGCGTCAGGGTAATCACTAATTCTTCTAGGCATACCTTGTAAACCTAAAAAATGTTGTGGGAAGAATGTTAAATTAACACCAACAAATAAAATTCAGAAATGTACTTTAGCTGCGAACTGATCATAAGATAAACCTAATATTTTTGGTATTCAGAAATATCAACCGCTAAATAATGCAAAAACAGCACCCATAGATAATACATAGTGGAAATGAGCTACCACATAGTAAGTATCATGGAAAGCAACGTCAAGTGATGCGTTAGCTAAAACAACACCACTTAATCCACCTATTGTAAATAATACAACAAACCCTAATGCAAATAACATAGGAGGTGTTAAATGTAAAGATCCTCCGTAACATGTAGCTAATCAACTAAATATTTTAATACCTGTAGGTACAGCAATAATTAAAGTAGCAGCTGTAAAGTAAGCTCTAGTATCAACGTCTAAACCTACTGTATACATGTGATGACTTCAAACTATGAAACCCAATACACCTATAGACATCATAGCATAAACCATACCTAAATAACCAAATACATTTTTACTTGATGCTGCAGAAATTACTGTACTAATTATACCAAATCCTGGTATAATTAAAATGTAAACTTCAGGGTGTCCAAAAAATCAGAATAAGTGTTGGAATAAGATAGGATCACCTCCCCCTGCTACTTCAAAGAATGATGTATTAAAGTTTCTATCTGTTAAAATCATAGTTATAGCACCTGCTAATACTGGCAATGATAATAATAATAATACAGCAGTAATTATTACTGCTCATCCAAATAAAGCTAATTTGTGTAAACGTATTCCTGGACTTCTCATATTTAAAATAGTTGTTATAAAATTAATAGCACCTAACATACTACTAATTCCACTTAAGTGTAAACCAAATATAGCTAAATCTACACTAGGTCCACTGTGTGATTGTATACCTGATAAAGGAGGATATAATGTTCAACCTGTACCTGCTCCATTTTCTATTGTTGCTGAAAATATAAATAAAAGTAAACTAGGTACTAATAATCAAAAACTTATATTATTTAATCTCGGGAATGCCATATCTGGACCTCCTACTAATAAAGGTAGTAAAAAATTTCCAAATCCTCCGATTAATGCAGGCATAACCATAAAAAAAATCATCATTATAGCGTGAGCTGTTATTATACTGTTATATAATTGATTATCTGAAATATATTGTACTCCCGGTCCTGATAATTCTAATCTTATAAGTACTGAAAAAGCTGTACCTATTAAACCTGAAAATAATGAAAACATTAAATATAACGTTCCTATATCTTTAGCATTAGAAGATAAATATCATCTTTCTTGTCACTCCGTGGGTTGTTTGAAAGTTAAACTTGACGCAACATTTTCATTAGTTAATTCTATGTGTTTTACTGTATCATTACTTTGATAAGAAGAACTAGTAGAATAACTACTTTCCTGCGAATAGTTGGTTATAGAATTATTAACTGGCAAAACTAGTTATAATTAATTTTTTCCTAGGATAACTAAAAAAAAGTTACATATTAATGTATTTATAGAAATATATAGATATTTATATATACAATAAAAAAAATATTATAAAATAAAAAAATTTTTTAATTTAATTAAAAATAAAATAAAATAAACATACTGTAAGAAAAAAAATAAATGCTGTAATAAAATATAAAAATAAATATATAAATATTATAATATACTAAAAATATTTGTAAATATTTATTTAAGTATATATAAATTCACATAATTAAGGATATATTGAATGAAAGTATAATGAGTAACAAAAAAAACTTTGTTACCTAGGGAGGGTACCTAGAATCGAACTAGGATATACTATGCCACATACAGCCGTTCTACCATTGAACTATACCCACCTAATATAAGTAAAAATATTATTAAATCTAATAATATTTTTATTTATATGTTTTGTTAATAATTTTATTATAAATTAATAAATCTTTATAACGTATTACACATATCACATCTTTAAATAGACCCTTAATGTTAATAAATAAAAAAAAATGCTAAAATTATCTATAATTTAATAGCCAGAAGAGAAATTCGAATTCTCATTCTTAATTCATGAAATTATTGTTCTACCTATTGAACTATCCTGGCAAATATAATATTATTATATTTGTTTTATGTTGGGGCGACTCGAACACCCAATAGTAAATACCAAAAATTTATGACTTAC